TTTCTTTTTTCGTTTTCCTTGGTTTAGCTAATCTACCATGAAAATTAAAAAGGGGTAAAGTACCTTTGTGTTGATTGTTTTCTAAATGTTCTTCTGCATGGAAAAAGGGAATAAATAAATCAATCAAATTTCGGGAAGCCTCATGAAGTGCTTCTTTAGGAGTTAAACTTCCATTTGTCCATATTTCGAGAAAAAGTATTTCTTGGTTTTCATTTCCATTCACATAAGAATGAATACTATGATTTGCATTTCGAACAGGCATGAATACAGCATCTATAGGATAACTTCCATTTTGAAAGTTATTTGGCGTTTTTATACGATATCCGCGATCCCTCTTGATTTGTAATTCAATACACAAAGTTATTGGTTCTGTTAGGTTAGCTATATGCTGTGTATTATCAACGATTTCCACGGAAGGTGGTAAGATGATATCTTGAGCAGTTACATATCGGGGACCCTTGACACAAATAGACGCATCACGAGTTCCATATAGATTACTTCTCAATACAATTTCTTTCAAATTCATTAAAATTTCATGTACGGATTCTTGAATACCGATTATGGTAGAATATTCATGTGGTAGTTTCTCGAATTTTACGCGTGTGATACATGTTCCTTCTATTTCTCCAAGCAAAGCTCTTCTCATCGCAATGCCTATTGTATCGGCTTGTCCTCTCATAAGTGGAGCCAGAATAAAGCGTCCATAATAAAGACGTTTACTGTCTGCTCTTGATTCAACACATTTCCACTGTAGTGGCCGAGTAGATACTGTTACTTTCTCTTGAACCATAGTAATATTATTTGATCAAATCATTGAATTATTTATTTCTCTTGAAATATTTTCAATGTTTAGTTTTACACACGTCTTTTTTTAGGGGGCCTGCATCCATTATGTGGCATAGGGGTTACGTCTCGTATGAAACTTAATAGTATACCACTTCTACGAATAGCCCTTAATGCCGCATCTCTTCCGAGACCGGGGCCCTTTATCATGACTTCTGCTCGTTGCATACCTTGATCCATTACTGCCCGAATAGCATTTCCTGCTACGGTTTGAGCGGCAAAAGGTGTCCCTCTTCTTGCACCCTTGAATCCACAAGTACCGGCGGAGGACCAAGAAATTACCCGCCCCCGTACATCTGTAACAGTCACAATAGTATTGTTGAAACTTGCTTGAACATGAATAACTCCCTTTGGTATTCTACGGGCATTTTTACGTGAACTCATATGTCTATTCTTACGTGAACCAATTCTTGGTATAGGTTTTGCCATCTCATAAATCTAAGCCAGAGATATATGGATATATCCATTTAACATCAAAACAGAGCTTTTATTTATTTTTATTTATTTGAACATTGGGTCCTTTAGATTTATGGAGTTCCCTTCCCCCCTTTTTTTCTAAAAATTCTCTATCCTTGTCTTTGTTTATGTTTTGGGTTGGAACAAATTACTATAATTCGTCCTCGCCTACGGATCAGTCGACATTTTTCACAAATTTTACGGACGGAGGCTCTTATTTTCATATTTGTCATTCCTTAACTTAATTCTGAATCTCTTTATTGGAAGAAAATAAGTTTCTTGAAATTTTGAATTTTGAATTGTATCTCCATGAAATGAATGTTGAAATTTATAAAATCACCTAATCACTAATACCATTGGGAAGTGATTCAGAAATTAAACCTTAATGAGTCTTTTTTTGTTCTTTCACTTGAGGTATCAACTAATGTGTGAGGCATAATATTAGAAACCTACCCTTTTTTCACACATACAAAAGTTCTATAATATAATTTGTATATCATAAAAGATTACCATATATAGCACAAAATTTCTCCACCGATTCTTTCTAGTCGAGCTTCTTTGTCTGTCATTATACCTCGAGAAGTAGAAAGAATTACAATTCCCATCCCTCCTAAAATTCTTGGGATTCGTTGATAATTATAATAGATTCGTAGACCGGGTCGACTGATCTGTTTTAAATTTAAAACAGTTTTATCTGGTCCTTTCCTATTCCTTTTCCTTCTATGTCGTAGGGTTAAAACCAAAAAAAGATTGTTGCTTTCCTGATGTTTCCTCATGTTTTCAATAAAACCTTCTCGTAAAAGGATTTTAAGAATGTTTTCAGTGATGTTAGTATATGGTATTCGAACTGTTCTTTTTTTATTCATGTCAGCATTTCGTATAGAAGTTAGTATGTTAGCAATAGTGTCTTTACTCATAAGAAACTAAGATTTTTGTTGTCCTCGAATTTTGATCTAATTGATATAATCAACATGCTCTTTTTTTTTTTCTGAATTATTAAATATTTATGAAATATTAAAGGCATATACGTGAACCACAAACAATCTACTAAATTAATCAATTTCATTCAAATACTATAAGCTCTATTATGGTCTCATCTTATAATACTTCGGGTGCTAACGAAACTATTTTAGTGAAATTTAATTGTCTTAATTCCCGGGCGATTGCGCCAAAAATTCGAGTTCCTTTTGGATTTCCTTCTTGATCAATAACAACCGCAGCATTGTCATCATATCGTATTATCATACCATTGTCGCGTTTTAGTTCTTTACAAGTACGTACAATTACGGCTCTGATCACTTCTGATCTTTCTAGCGGTGTATTTGGTATTGCTTCCTTGATTACAGCAACAACAACGTCACCGATCTTAGCATATCGTCGATTACTAGCTCCTATGATTCGAATACACATCAATTTTCTGGCTCCGCTGTTATCCGCTACATTCAAATGGGTTTGAGGTTGAATCATATCGTTTTTTCTCTGTTTTTCAATGCAAGGGCAAAGCAAAGGGCTCAGTAAAAAAAAAGAAATATTGTTTATTCAAAACAAAATAAAGAAACCTGCAATTGGTTTTTTTCATCCGAAAAACCTCTTTCTTTTGGTTCTACATTCCTATCCTGAAATAATGAATTGAGTTCGTATAGGCATTTTGGATGCCGCTATTGAAATAGCCTTTCTGGCTATATTTTCTGGTACTCCGCTCATTTCATAAAGTATTCTACCTGGTTTAACGACAGCTACCCAATATTCAGGAGATCCTTTTCCTGAACCCATACGTGTTTCTGTAGGTCTTACTGTAACTGGTTTGTCTGGAAATATACGTACCCATATTTTTCCGCCGCGGCGTGCGTTTCGTGTCATTGCTCGTCGCCCTGCTTCTATTTGTCTAGATGTGATCCAAGCAGGTTCAAGCGCTTGAAGGGCATATCTACCGAAGCAAATACGATTACCTCGATAAGATATTCCTTTCATTCTTCCTCTATGGTGTTTACGGAATCGGGTTCTTTTGGGGTTATAGTTGATGGTTATTTATTACTTCCATCTCTACTACAGAACTGGACATGAGATTTTCTTCTCATCCAGCTCCTCACGAACGAAACGATTAACGATTATAAAATAATATACATGTATTTAATAAATTAAATAATATATTGAATCATGAGAGTCTTTGATAATTTATTAGAAATTGATATATCTTTTTTTTTTAGATATAACTAAACATACATTCGATTGATAATTATAAAAAATAAAATTTTGTTTTATTTTTATTATAAGGTTATAACGAATCTGTAGTTTGTTTTGCTTTTATATTATAATTTTTATATTATAATATTGGATCGACTACAATTTTGAAATCCAAAAAAGAAAGATTTTCGCGGGCGAATATTTACTTTATTTAATATTCAGTTTATCGGATTAGTGCATGGCATTACTTTTATTTTAGGATTAATTCATGACACGATTTTTCAGAATAAATGAGTTCCTAGTTCATTCCGCCATCCTACCCAATGAACCATTAGGATTCGTTTTCAATAGAATCTTATGCAATCAGGGGTTCTGTCGTTCCCATCGCTTCGCGATTAATGGTTAGGTCTGGATTCTACAACGGAGCCCCTAAATGAAATTTGTTCTTGAGTCAATACTCTCAGTCTTTATTGACTCGGGGCTCTTGATTTTTTTGTTCTATTCTATAAGTCTATAAGATCTTATAAGTCTATAAGAACGATTTTATTTTGTTTAATTAGGGATCAATTAGTATTAATGCTTTATTACATTTCCCTTTATGAGATGAATCATCGACCTTACATATTGGAATTCTATATCATAGATTTTTTTTCTCTCTTTCTCTCACCCTTCCATTTATCTATATACTTTCCTTTTATTCTTTCGCAACTCAGAATAAAATTGGTTTTTCTTTTTTTTTATCTAAAAAAGATTTCAGTTGCTACAATGATATGACCAATATATCTCGACTGTTTCTTTATATCCAGATAATGCGAAACGATGAGTTGGTTATTAGTTCATACTATGGGCTGGTCTTTTTTTTTTTGAATCGAACCCTAAAAAATTAACGAGTCACACACTAAGCATAGCAATTATAATTATATCGAATCAAATAATTAATGGAATCTTTATTCAACCTTATAGAATTATTTGTTTTTGTTTTGATTTAACAGACAAAAAAGAATGAAAGAATCTTTTTTTGTTCTATTAACTGATAGACCTAAAGATAAGTTTAAGTAAAGGTTTTATTATTACTCGTTTACAAATATCCAAATTTTGATACCTAAAGCCCCATAGATAGTTCGAACTGTATAGGAACAGTAATCAATTTTAGCCCTAATGGTTTGTAGAGGTACCCTACCTTCTCTGATCCATTCGACACGTGCAATTTCTTTTCCGTCGATACGCCCTGCAATTTGTATTTGAATTCCTTTTGTACCTGCTTGTTCGGTTAATTCAATAGCTTTTTTCATTGCTTTGCGGAATGACACTCTATTTTTTAATTGTCCGGCTATAAATTCTGCAAGAATATTAGGGTGTCCATAAGGATTTGCAATTCTTGTAATAGCAATATTGAGTTTATGGTTCACAGAATTAAGTTCTTTTTGTATATTTATCTGTAATTCTTCGATTTTTTGATGTTCTATTAATAACTTTGGGAATCCCATATAGATTATGACTTGAATCAAGTCGATTCT